AGCTATAGCCCTTGTCATAGATATCTTAACATATAGATAATTTCTTGTCAAGATGGATATTCCCTAATCCCACATGATAACTCTCTGATCCGTTTACTGTTAACAGATTGGTATTGCTTAGAAACAATATTCTATCTATAATCCCCGAGGTGGTGGGTCTTCTTTTGCGGTGATAAATTACCTACTTAACTCAGTGGTTAGAGTATTGCTTTCATACGGCAGGAGTCATTGGTTCAAATCCAATAGTAGGTAGAACTTATTAGATGCCGGAGTCAATGCAATGGTATCTAATAAGTTTTTCTACCCATCTTCTTTTTTTCGTTGTATCGGATTAGACTTGATTGTCCTCAATTGGGAGAATCAAAATGTGGTGTATAATAAAGAACTTCTAAAAAACTTCTTTTGATTATTTTGATGTATTGACTTGACTAGTAGGAAATAACATTGACAGCCTCTACTCGTGTCCTAGCTCGTCTGAGAGCTAGATTCGCTTCAATCACTTGTCTCTTACCCTCAGCTCTACTCAAGTTAGCTTCAGCTATTTCAAGAGCTTGTTGAGCTTCTTGCGGATCAATGTCAGTACTCATCTCCGCATCATTTCCTAAAATGGTGATCTCATTATTCCCTATTCTAGCAAAACCACCCATCAGAGCCACCGTTAACCATTGGTCGTTGAGGCGTATTCTCAAAAGACCTATATCTACAGCCGTGGCAATAGGGGCGTGGTTTGGTAATACACCAATTTGGCCGCTATTTGTAGATAAAATGATTTCTTTCACTTCTGAATCCCAAATAATTCGATTAGGAGTCAGTACACAAAGATTTAAGGTCATTTCTTCAATTTGCTCTCCATTTCTAAGTTCATAGCTTTCGCGGTAGCTTCATCGATGTTACCCACCAAATAAAAGGCTTGCTCGGGCAGACCGTCTAATTCTCCGGAAAGGATCAGTTGAAACCCCCTAATTGTTTCTGCAAGACCAACATATTTTCCTGGAGAACCAGTAAATACTTCTGCCACGAAGAAGGGTTGTGATAAGAAACGCTCAATTTTTCGTGCTCTTGCTACAGTTAAACGATCCTCCTCGGATAATTCATCCAATCCAAGAATAGCTATAATGTCCTGAAGTTCTTTGTAACGTTGTGAAGTTTGCTTAACTCTTTGCGCAGTTTCATAATGTTCCTCGCCAACGATCCGAGGTTGTAACATAGTTGACGTTGAATCTAAAGGATCCACTGCTGGATAAATACCTTTGGCAGCTAATCCTCTTGATAGTACGGTAGTGGCATCTAAATGTGCAAATGTAGTGGCAGGAGCAGGGTCGGTCAAATCGTCCGCAGGTACATAAACTGCTTGGATCGAAGTTATAGATCCCTCTTTGGTAGAAGTAATTCTTTCTTGCAAAGAACCCATTTCTGTACTAAGGGTAGGTTGATAACCCACTGCGGAAGGCATTCTCCCTAATAATGCGGATACTTCTGATCCTGCTTGGACAAAACGAAAGATATTGTCGATGAATAGAAGCACATCTTGTTCATTAACATCCCGGAAATATTCTGCCATAGTTAGGGCAGTCAAACCAACTCTCATACGAGCTCCCGGCGGTTCATTCATTTGACCATAGACTAAAGCTACTTTTGATTCCGCAAGATTTTTTTCATTAATTACTCCGGATTCTTTCATTTCCATGTAAAGATCATTTCCTTCACGAGTACGTTCCCCTACTCCGCCAAATACGGATACGCCTCCATGAGCTTTGGCAATGTTGTTGATCAATTCCATGATGAGTACCGTTTTACCTACTCCAGCTCCCCCAAATAGTCCGATTTTTCCTCCACGGCGATAGGGAGCTAAAAGATCTACCACTTTAATACCTGTTTCAAAGATTGAGAATTTCGTATCTAACTGTATAAAGGCAGGCGCAGATCTATGAATAGGAGATGTTGTGCGAGTATCTACAGGACCTAAATTATCAACAGGCTCCCCAAGAACGTTGAAGATTCGCCCGAGGGTAGCTCTGCCGACTGGAACACTTAGAGGAGCTCCCGTGTCAATCACTTCCATTCCTCTCATCAGCCCATCTGTAGCACTCATAGCTACAGCTCTAACTCGATTATTTCCTAATAATTGTTGTACCTCGCAAGTCACATTAATTTGCTGACCGACAGTATCTTGACCCTTAACTACCAAAGCGTTATAAATATTAGGCATTTTGCCCGGGGGAAAAACGACATCCAGTACTGGGCCAATAATTTGAGCGATACGCCCTAGGTTTTTTTCTTCAAGTGTGGAAACCGCAGGACTAGAAGTAGTAGGATTGATTCTCATAATTATAATAAAGTGAAATATGTCGAAATTCTTTTGGAATAATATCAAATCAAAAATAAATGTCCGATAGCAAGTTGATCAGTTAATTCAATAAGAGATAAATGGGAGATAGCACTCGATTTAGTTGGTACCACCCAGCCGAATCCGATTCAATCATTTACTCATTCAATCAGT